TTCTCTATCGGAATAATACTCTTATTGATCTATTAACAACAAGTAGATCTACGCCAGGAGAATTAGTAATGTGTCAGGAAAAATTGGTACAAGAAGCCGTGGATACACTTCTGGATAATGGAATCCGCGGACAACCGATAAGGGACGGTCATAATAAGGTTTACAAATCTTTTTCTGATATAATTGAGGGTAAAGAGGGAAGATTTCGCGAAACTCTGCTTGGGAAACGAGTTGATTATTCGGGGCGTTCTGTCATTGTCGTAGGTCCATCACTTTCATTACATCGATGTGGATTACCCCGCGAAATAGCAATCGAACTTTTCCAGACATTTCTAATTCGTGGTCTAATTCGAAAACATTTTGCTTCGAACATAGGAATTGCTAAGAATAAAATTCGAGAAAAAGAACCGATTGTATGGGAAGTACTTCAAGAAGTTATGCAGGGACATCCCGTATTGCTGAATAGAGCACCTACTCTGCATAGATTAGGTATACAGGCATTCCAACCCATTTTAGTAGAAGGGCGTGCTATTTGTTTGCATCCATTAGTTTGTAAGGGATTTAATGCAGACTTTGATGGGGATCAAATGGCTGTTCATGTGCCCTTATCTTTAGAAGCTCAAGCAGAAGCTCGTTTACTTATGTTTTCTCATACGAACCTTTTGTCTCCGGCTATTGGGGATCCAATTTCTGTACCAACTCAAGATATGCTTATTGGACTTTACGTATTAACGAATGGAAATCGCCGAGGTATTTATTCAAATAGGTATAATCCATGGAATTGCAGAAATTATAAAAATGAACGAATTCGAGATAATAAATATAAGTATACGAAAAAAAAAGAACCTTTTTTTTGTAATTCCTATGATGCAATTGGAGCTTATCAACAGAAAAGAATAAACTTCGATAGTCCTTTGTGGCTCCGGTGGCGACTAGATCAACGCATTATTTCGTCACGAGAAGTTCCTATCGAAGTTCATTACGAATCTTTTGGTACCTATCATGAAATTTATGGGCATTATCTAGTAGTAAGAAGTACAAAAAAAGAAATTCGTTCTATATACATTCGAACCACTGTTGGTCATATTTCTTTTTATCGAGAAATCGAAGAAGCTATACAAGGTTTTTGCCGGGCCTACTCATATGATATCTAGGATATCTAATCATATAGATGGTTGATATCTAAGATAAGCAAATTTAAGATACCGGTGTAAATTCAGATCTTCCCGGTTTAACTAGGATCATAGTTTTTCAATTTCTATACAAATAAAGATAAAGAAAAGGAAGTTTTCCAATCATTGACTCAAACCCATTGTCGAACCGAATCCCACTGAGTGGAATATGGAGGTACTTATGGCAGAACGGGCCAATCTAGTCTTTCACAATAAAGTGATAGGTGGAACTGCCATTAAACGACTTATTAGCAGATTAATAGATCACTTCGGAATGGCATATACATCACATATCCTGGATCAAGTAAAGACTCTGGGATTCCGTCAAGCTACGGCTACATCCATTTCATTAGGAATTGATGACCTTTTAACAATACCTTCTAAAGGGTGGCTAGTCCAAGATGCTGAACAACAAAGCTTTATTTTGGAAAAACATCACCATTATGGGAATGTACATGCGGTAGAAAAATTACGTCAATCCATTGAGATATGGTATGCTACAAGTGAATATTTGCGACAAGAAATGAATCCTAATTTTAGGATGACCGACCCCTTTAATCCAGTCCATATAATGTCTTTTTCGGGAGCTAGAGGAAATGCATCTCAAGTACACCAATTAGTAGGTATGCGAGGATTAATGTCGGACCCACAAGGACAAATGATTGATTTACCTATTCAAAGCAATTTACGCGAAGGGCTATCTTTAACAGAATATATAATTTCTTGCTACGGAGCCCGTAAAGGGGTTGTAGATACTGCTGTACGAACATCAGATGCTGGATATCTTACACGCCGACTTGTTGAAGTGGTTCAACACATTGTTGTACGTCGAACAGATTGTGGTACCTTTAGAGGAATTTCGGTGAATACCCAGAATGGGATGATGCCGGAAAGAATTTGGATACAAACATTAATTGGTCGTGTATTAGCAGACGATATATACAGAGGTTCGCGATGCATTGCCATTAGAAATCAAGATATTGGAATTGGACTTATCAATCGATTTAAAACCTTTCAAACACAACCAATATTTATTAGAACCCCCTTTACCTGTAGGAATACTTCTTGGATCTGCCGATTGTGTTATGGCCAAAGTCCTACTCATGGCCACTTGGTGGAATTAGGAGAAGCTGTAGGTATTATTGCGGGTCAATCAATTGGAGAACCTGGCACTCAACTAACATTAAGAACTTTTCATACGGGCGGAGTATTCACTGGGGGTACTGCAGAACATGTGCGAGCACCTTATAATGGAAAAATAAAATTCAATGAGGATTTGGTTCATCCTACACGTACACGTCACGGGCATCCTGCTTTTCTATGTTATATAGACTTGTATGTAACTATTGAAAGTGGTGATATTACACATAATGTTACTATTCCACCAAAAAGTTTTCTATTAGTTCAAAATAATCAATATGTAAAATCAGAACAAGTGATTGCCGAGATTCGCGCAGGAACAGACACTTTGAATTTAAAAGAAAAAGTTCGAAAACATGTCTATTCTGATTTAGAAGGAGAAATGCATTGGAGTACCGATGTGTACCATGCATCAGAATTTAGATATAGTAATGTCCATATTTTACCAAAAACAAGTCATTTATGGATATTATCAGGAAAATCATACAGGTCCGGTTCAATCTCTTTTTCACTCCGAAAAGATCAAGATCAAATGAGCATCCATTTTCTTTCTACTGGAGAAAGAGATATTTATAACCTTTTAGTAAGTAATGATCAAGTAAGACATAAATTATTTCGTTTCAAGCCTTCTGATAAAAAAGAAAGAAGGATTCCAGATTATTCAATATTTAATCAAATCATATGTATAGATCATTGTAATTTTACACATACTGCTATTTTATATGATACTACGTATTTATTAGCAAAGAGGCGGAGAAATAGAGTCATCATTCCATTTCCATTCCAATCTATTCAAAAACGAGACAAAGAACTAATGTTAGCTTCCAGTATCTCGATTGAAATACCAATCCATGGTATTTTTTGTAGAAATAGTATTCTTGCTTATTTCGACGATCCTCAATACCGAACAAAGAGTTCAGGAATTACTAAATATAGGACTATAGGTATAAATTCCATTTTAAAAAAAGAGGATTTTTTAATTGAGTATAAAGGAGTTAAAGAATTTAAGCCAAAATACCAAATCAAAGTAGATCGCTTTTTTTTCATTCCCGAGGAAGTGCATATTTTACCAGAATCTTCTTTCATAATGGTACGGAACAATAGTATCGTTGAAGTAGATACACCAATCACTTTTAATATAAGAAGTCGAGTAGGGGGATTGGTCCGAATGGAGAAGAAAAAAAAAAAGATTGAATTAAAAATATTTTCCGGGGATATCTATTTTCCCGAAGAAATGGATAAAATATCCAGACACAGTGCCATCTTGATACCACCCCGAATAGTAAAAAAAAAATTAAAAGAATCAAAAAAAATGAAAAATGGGATCTATGTCCAATGGATCACAATTACAAAAAAAAAGTATTTTGTTTTGGTTCGACCCGTCATTTTATATGAAATAGCGGATGGTATCAATTTAGTAAAACTTTTTCCGAAAGATATGTTCCAAGAAAGAGATAATCTGGAACTTAAAGTTATAAATTATATTCTTTCTAGAAATGGAAAATCAATTCGGGGAATTTATGATACAAGTATTCAATTAGTTCGGACTTGTTTAGTCTTAAATTGGGATCAAAACAAAAAATGTTCTTCTTTAGAAAATGCGCATGCTTCTTTTGTTGAAGTAAGTACAAATGGTTTGGTTAGATATTTCTTAAGAATTGACTTAGTGAAATCCCATATTTCATATATAAGAAAAAGGAATGATCCGCTCGGTTCAGGATTTATCTCAGATAATGAGTCGGATCGGACCAACATCAATCCATTTTTTTCTATTGATTCGAAGGAAAAAATTCAACAATCACTTAGCCAAAATCACGGAACTATTCGTATGTTGTTGAATAGAAATGAGAAATGCCGATCTTTTATAATTTTGTCATCATCTAATTGTTTTCAAATACGATCATTCAATGATGTAAAATATTACAATGGGATAAAAGAAGAAATTAATCAAATTCAAAGAGATCTTATAATTCCAATTCATAATTCGTTAGGTCCTTTAGGAATAGCCCTTCAAGTTGCAAATTTTTATTTATACCGTTTAATAACTCATAATCAGATTTCGATAAATAAAAATTTGCAACTTGACAAATTTAAGGAAACTTTTCAAGTATTCAAATATTATTTAATGGACGAAAACGATAAAATTTATAAACCTGATCTATGTAATAACATCGTTTTAAATCCATTCTATTTGAATTGGCATTTTCTCCATCATAATTATTGTGAAAAAACGTTTCTAATAATTAGTCTTGGGCAATTTATTTGCGAAAATGTATGTATAGTTCAAACGAAAAATGCACTACACTTAAAATCGGGTCAAGTTCTAATTGTTCAAATGGATTCTGTAGGGATAAGATTGGCTAACCCTTATTTGGCGACTCCAGGAGCAACTGTTCATGGCCATTATGGAGAAATACTTTCTGAAGGAGATATATTAGTTACATTTATATATGAAAAATCTAGATCAGGTGATATAACACAAGGTCTTCCAAAAGTGGAACAGGTATTAGAAGTTCGTTCGATTGATTCAATATCGATGAACCTAGAAAAGAGAGTTGATACTTGGAACGGGCGTATAACAAGAATTCTTGGCATTCCTTGGGGATTCTTGGTTGGTGCTGAGCTAACTGTAGCGCAAAGTCGTATTTCTTTGGTTAATAAAATTCAAAAAGTTTATAGATCCCAGGGAGTTTACATCCATAATAGACATATAGAAATTATTGTGTGTCAAATAACATCAAAAGTATTGGTTTCAGAAGATGGAATGTCTAATGTTTTTTCGCCCGGTGAACTAATTGGATTGTTGCGAGCCGAACGAGCTGGGCGTGCCTTAGAAGAGGCGATTTGCTATAGAGTTCTATTATTGGGAATAACAAAAACATCTCTCAATACTCAAAGTTTCATATCTGAAGCAAGTTTTCAAGAAACTGCTAGAGTTTTAGCAAAAGCCGCTCTCCGAGGTCGCATAGATTGGTTGAAAGGTCTGAAAGAGAACGTTGTTTTAGGAGGAATGATACCTGTTGGTACCGGGTTCAAAAGAATAATGCACCGTTCAAAGTCAATGCAATATACCAAAATTACCTTGGAAACAAAAAAAAAGAATATATTCAAGGACAAAATGAGAGATATTTTGTCTCACCATAGAGAATTATTCATTTCAAAGAATTTATGTGATAAATCCGAACAATCTAGGATTTAATAACTCCTCAAAGAATGATTCCTAAGGACGGATTCATCTCCGGTCATTTTTGTAATAAAATAAAAATAATAAAGAGAATAATCGTATAAAATAGAAAAAATGGCCGGATCATGTAGCAATGGACAATCTTCGGTAGAAGAGAAGGTTCCTTCGGAACACTTATTTATTTCTATTTCAGTATATCGGGTCTTTTTCTTTCATTGCAAAATAAAAAAAAAATGGAAATGAAAGAAAAGTGTGGGGATAAATATAAATGACAAAAAGATATTGGAACATAATTTTGGAAGAGATGATGGGGGCAGGAGTTCATTTTGGCCACGGTACTAGAAAATGGAATCCTAAAATGTCACCTTATATATCTGCAAAACGTAAGGGTATTCATATTATAAATCTTATTAGAACTGCTCGGTTTTTATCAGAAGCTTGTGATTTAGTTTTTGATGCAGCAAGTGGGGGAAAACAATTCTTAATTGTTGGTACAAAAAAAAAAGCAGCTGATTCAGTAGCGCGGGCTGCAATAAGAGCTCGGTGTCATTATGTTAATAAAAAATGGCTCGGTGGTATGTTAACGAATTGGTATACTACAGAAACACGACTTCAAAAGTTCAGGGACTTGAGAAGGCAACAAAAAACGGGAAGACTCCATTTTTTTCCAAAAAGGGATGCCGCTATATTGAAGAGACAATTAGCTCATTTGGAAACATATCTTGGCGGCATTAAATATATGACGGGGTTACCAGATATTGTAATAATCGTCGATCAACAAGAAGAATATACGGCTCTTCGAGAATGTATAACTTTGGAAATTCCAACAATTTGTATAATCGATACAAATTGTGATCCGGACCTAGCTGATATTTCGATTCCAGCTAATGATGATGCTATAGCCTCAATTCGATTAATTCTTAACAAATTAGTATTTGCAATTTGTGAGGGTCGTTCTAGCTATATACGAAATTCTTGATTAATAATAAGATAAATAAATTATTGGATTTGGTTGGAGGGATTCATAAATTTAGGGAATCGGTTACTATACTAGTAAAAAATTGCACAAAAAATAAAAAAAATAGAAAAAGAACAAACGAAAATTGGATGGGATTAGTCGCGGTATTCAAAATCAAAAATGAAAGTAGACAAATCAAAAAAGGAAAGGAGATGTTTGAATCAAAATAATTCCCTTTTAAGTTCTTATTTTTTTAGAGGGCAGGACAATATGAATGTTTTATTATGTTCTATCAACACATTCAAAAGATTATACGATATATCTGCTGTGGAAGTAGGTCAACATTTCTATTGGCAAATAGGGAGTTTCCAAGTACATGCCCAAGTACTTATTACTTCTTGGGTTGTAATTGCTTTCTTATTAGTTTCAGCCATTCTAGTTATTCGAAATCTGCAAACCATTCCCACTTTCGGTCAGAATTTCTTTGAATATGTTCTTGAATTCATTCGAGACGTGAGCAAAACTCAGATTGGAGAAGAATATGGTCCGTGGGTTCCTTTTATTGGAACTATGTTTCTATTTATTTTTGTTTCTAATTGGTCAGGGGCTCTTTTGCCTTGGAAAATCATACAATTACCTCATGGGGAATTAGCTGCACCCACAAACGATATAAATACTACCGTTGCATTAGCTTTACTTACATCTGTTGCATATTTCTATGCGGGTCTTTCAAAAAAAGGATTAGCTTATTTTAGTAAATACATCCAACCAACTCCAATCCTTTTACCGATTAACATCTTAGAAGATTTCACAAAACCCTTATCACTTAGTTTTCGACTTTTCGGAAATATATTAGCTGATGAATTAGTAGTTGTTGTTCTTGTTTCGTTAGTACCTTTAGTAGTTCCTATACCTGTCATGTTCCTTGGATTATTTACAAGCGGTATTCAAGCTCTAATTTTTGCTACTTTAGCTGCGGCTTATATAGGTGAATCCATGGAAGGCCACCATTGACTGGTTGTTTTCTAAAAAATAGTATTTTTCGTTTAGCTTGCCGCACATCTACTGCGGCTCAAGATAATCTACTTAGTAACCATCAATATATATAGATATTAGAATAGATATTCGAAAAGAAATAGAAAATAAAAAAAAATGAATAGTTATAATTATATGTGATATTTACGTTTACGACGTGTGATAAAAAGATACTATATAGAACTAGACTATATAGAACTAGAAGATATTCCCGTTTCATTCACATTCAATTCAATGATTGACCAAAATCGAATTCAAAAAAAAAACAACAAGATAAAAAAAGATAGGGTAGAGGTGAGGAGGATCAAACTGGGTGTATATAATCTGATCACTATAAGATAATTCTTTCTTTGTTTTGGTTTTGGAGGTTTCAAAGAATTTTTTTATTTTGAATTCGATTTCAGCTAAAAAACAAATAATTGGTTTACAGCATAGAAGAAACCCATGTATATGTGATATTCTATATGAACTAGTTATATATGAACTAACCATATATCTGAATATTTTATATCTAAAATTACCCTGCTACTACTGTAAATTTATAGAGGGATTCAAAAAAACAAAGCCCTTCCCTTTCATCTCTAATTGTGGATTAAATATTTAATGACTAAAGAAATTAAAAAAAAAAAAAAACGAAGAATTCAAAGAATGGTTTCAGATGTAAGATAAGATAAAAACAAAGGTTATACAGATTCACAAAAAAACTATGTAGGTAGAGACCAAAAAAGAAATCTCGAAGTAATTCGTATAGTTAAATAACTATTCTTCTTTTTTGGAATTATTCTTAATTACCTTAACGGAATAAATCTTGGTAATTGAATAATTAATTCATAATTTATTGGTTGATTATATCATTAACTATTTCTTTATTTTCTATTTAGGTTATGAGGAAATTATCATGAATCCTATTATATCGGCTGCTTCCGTTATTGCTGCTGGCTTGGCCGTAGGGCTTGCGTCTATTGGACCTGGGGTTGGTCAAGGCACTGCTGCAGGGCAAGCTGTAGAAGGGATTGCACGACAACCAGAGGCAGAAGGGAAAATACGTGGTACTTTATTGCTTAGTCTGGCTTTTATGGAAGCTTTAACAATTTATGGGCTGGTTGTAGCATTAGCGCTTTTATTTGCTAATCCTTTTGTTTAATTCTAAAAAAAAGAAAACTAAAAATAGATATACTTTTTTCCCTGGACTTGCTTTGCCGGTTTTGCTTTTTCGAATTATATTAAGATTTCACTCCTAAAATTATTTAAACGTTAGGACAAGAACACAAGGGAAGGACTAATTGAAAGGTGAAGAATTTACATACTGATTCGCCTTCTTTCTTCTCTTTTTTAGTCCAACGAACTCTTTTTTTTTTTTTTTATAAAATTTTGGAAAGTGTTAAAACTAGAGAGATTTTGCAATTGACATAAGAACTAGTATCTAATTCTAATAAGTATCATTCTTATAGGGAATCTTCCAATTAATTGACCAATTCAAATAATATAGGAGTCGTAGAAAGAAAATGAGTCTATTCATAAGAGGAGATGAGATCATATGAAAAATATAACCGATTCTTTCCTTTGTTTGGGCTATTGGCCATCCGCCGGAAGTTTCGGGTTTAATACCGATATTTTAGCAACAAATCCAATAAATCTAAGTGTAGTGTTAGGTGTATTGGTTTTTTTTGGAAAGGGAGTGTGTGCGAGTTGTTTATTTCAAAGAATAGATTGGATCCAACTAAACTGCACTTTTTCGTTATAACTAAGAAAATGTGCATAATCCCGCGAATTACTTCTGAATTAATTAATTCCATTTTTTTTATTAAATTATTAAAAAAAATATTGAAGAACCATAGCATTTCGTGATTTATTGGTAAATTTACTTTGATTCTCTATTAACCAATACTTTTGGACTATTACCATGGTTAAAGTGAATAGTTTGAAGTCTAGACGCAGTGTAGTACTCTTTCTACCACTATGTTAATACAGAAATGAAATGGTTTCAAGAAAATTCTTCGATTTTTTTTGATATAGAACACTCATGTCGATAAAATAGCTTGAATACTCTTTACGGCGAGAAATTGAAAAAAAAAAAACGGGTGAATTTTACCCTCCCTTTATATACAAACAATGCGTAATCGATGACCTATGTATAAATTAATAAGAATTCTTTGGATTTGAAGAAAAAAAACAACTTTGCTGACATATATTTGTTTGGTCAGAAGAGTCCTCCGAATATTCTGGTCTTCTATTGGGAATTGTTTTCAATATTTTATAAAAATATAAATAGAGAAAAGAGGATAGGTTCATTAGATAAAAAAAATAAGGAAATTTACCATAAGTAATTGAGTGTGAGAGCCAAATGAATCGAAAGGTTCATGTTTGGTTCGGGAAGAGATCATAGACATTTTGAAATGAATGGAAAGAGAATCTACTTTCATTAAGTGATTTATTAGATAATCGAAAACAGAGAATCTTGAGAACTATTCGAAATTCAGAAGAACTACGGGAAGGGGCGATTGAACAGCT